TGATCATACATAAGTATCGATCGACAATAATTTGTTGCTTTTTACCAACTTGATGTTAAGGAATTTCTGGACCTAGAAATTCATTTCATACAATTGAACCTTTTCAAACTGTTTCTTTTTAAGAACCAAAAAAACTTGTGCCAAAATAACAGATGCCAAGAAGAACAAAAGGCCTTGGACACGTAATGGATCTTGAAGCACTATTTCTGCATCTCCCTGACCAAACCCTCCTACATTGGGATTGCTTGTTAATGGTTGATCAAGCTTGATGGATTCACCCTCTGAAACAAGAAGTTCTGGTCCTGGAGGTATAATATCAACCACTTGATATCCATCCGATGCATCAACTATGGTTATTTCATATCCTCCTTTTTCTTTACGTACTATTCTGCTTACTATACCTGCTGATGTAGCATTATAGACTGTATTGTTACTCTTGCTTCCATCAGGATAAATCTGACCCCTTCCTCTGTTCCCACCTACATATATGGGATATTTTAAGAAGTGAACGTCTTTCCTCGTAGCAGGGTCGGGGGAAAGAATGGGAAAGGCGATTTCACTATATTTCTGACCGGGAACAGGACCTATCACAAGAATATTTCTTTTATTGGGACGATAACTCTGAAAAGACAGATTTCCCATCTTTTCTCTCACCTCGGGAGAAATACGATCGGGGGGGGCTAATTCGAATCCCTCGGGTAAAATAAGAACAGCCCCTACATTCAAAGCCCCCTTTTTACCATTAGCAAGAACTTGTTTCAGTTGCATATCATAAGGGATTCGAACAACTGCTTCAAATACAGTATCAGGAAGCACGGCTTGCGGAACTTCAATATCCACGGGCTTATTAGCTAAATGGCAATTGGCACATACAATTCGTCCAGTTGCTTCTCGTGGGTTTTCATAACCCTGCTGCGCATAAATGGGATATGCATTTGAAATAGATGCCCGAGTTATTACATATATCATGATCGATATAGAAATCGATTGAGTTATCTGTTCCTTTACCCAAGAAAAAGTATTTCTATTTTGCATGTCCAATCATTGATCCCGGAATTTCTACAATAAATTAGATAGGTAGCTAGTATAGTTCCCTATACACGAGTCTGTCATTGTACTGGGATAATTGTACTGGAATATAGGACGAATACCTTGAAGAACTAGAAGTATAAAGAATTAAGTAAGATTTAAAATGTTTTCTTTATATACGAAGAAAGATTCTGATTTGATTGATATCAGGAGATCAAATGAGTTCTTCATTCATTCATTGAATGATAAATGACTACAAGTGAAGGAGATACACGATTTAAATAATAGAAGATCCAATATTTCACAATTGTATCTAGAATAACTGGAAAAGTGGAAACAAGACTAGATATAATTTGATCGTTATGAACCAATCCAAAATCGTTGTAGACCGAACCAATCATTAGTTCCCAACCATGGGTCGAATGAAATCCGATCCATAAATCAGTAACTAAAAGAATCAAAAAAGCTTTTATTGTGTCACTTAAGTTATAGAGGAATTCCTGAATCCAAGAATTAAGAATGACAAGTTCTTCATTACCCAGAATAAAATAACCACTTAGAATAGCGAAACAAATTATATTTGTCGAGAAATCCAAAATGATATGGAGATGATATTCATTGTGTGTTTTGACCAATTGTATCGTTTCCTTGTGTATTCCTGTACGAAGTTTTTGTATATGCGTCTCCGGGTACTCCTTTATCATTTCATCCAAGAGGAATAGTTCTTCCAATTCTATGAATCTTTCTAGAACGTTTTTCTCTTGAATATCATTCAAAAAAGTTTCGGATTTCCCGGTATTCCACCAATTAGTAACCCAAGGTTCCAGACATTTATTAAATGAGAGAGAGACCCACCAGGGCAAAAATATTATGGATGAAATATATGGGAGGGAGACCCAGGCTTTCTTTTTTTTTTTCATTTTTATCCTAAAAGGACCCTTATTCTATTTCTATATTCCTTTCCTTATAGATCCGAGATCTAAATTATTAGACAAAAATAGGAAATAGATCCATGGGTTCAATACCTTTTTATAGAACTCGTACTTCAGAGAAATATCAGATAGAGTCGACGGTTGTATTAAAAAGGAAATTAGCAAGTTTTTTTTTTCAATTTTTTCTTCAGTTCATTTCAAAATACTTCAATTGGTACCCGCAAGAAATAGGCCAATTCGGCAGCTTTTTGTTCAATTTCTCGTGGAGTAAAATACTCATCAGTACGAGTCAAGGGAATGGCTCCTTGGCCTCTGATTTCCATATAAAGGACACGACGAGGATAAAGACCCTCTTTAACCTCCATTTTGATGGATTGGATATCTCTCATAAGTAAGCGAAGGAAGATGCGACGATTTATTCCAGGAAATCCCCAACGAAAAATACACACTATTCCTTCTTTTCTATCGAATCGGTCATAACCACTACCTACATTCCATGAAATTGTGCACCACAAATAGGAGCTAATGAATAGACCTGCGATCCCATAGAAAGACATCACTATCCCTTGTGGAAAAAAAAGAATTTGCTGAGATGGAAATACGGATATCAGATTCCTACCAAGATAACTGGAAGTTCCAACCACTAAGAATCCTAGTGAACCTAAAAAAAGGATACAGGCCCAGAAAAAATTACCTGTTTTTCGAGACCCCATTATAAGTTCTATCCATATATGTTCTGATCGCCAATTCATACTCTACTAGATCCAGTTGCATTCGATTGGAATTGAGAGAATAACCCAAATGAATTTTACTTTCTTGATCCCGAAGTAACTTTCATTAACTAGCACTATTCTGATGTAAACCGTTAGAAGTAATTTGTTAGATACATTGACTTTCCATTTAAATAAAATATTCGCCGATCCATTTTTAATTTAACCAGCTATACCTGCATATACATGCATTTATGCGGATATCATGTATCCGCATGCATAACAGTTCTTTCATTTGTGTTCGTAAAGAGTCACATATCGTACCATATTACACTAAATAAATATCTGTATTATGATCCAGTGTTGAAATAAATTGATGAGATTTGGTCCCATCGGATCTAGACAATCTTATTTTTTTGGACATGAAGAGATAAAGAAGCCATTGCAATTGCCGGAAATACTAGGCCCACTAAAGGCACAAAAATAGAGGGTAAGTTGAGATCTGTCATAGAATGGGTGCCTCGATTTAATATTTCTATCTATTAGAAAGAGAAAGATATCTTATGATATGATAAGTATATCTATCCTAAGTATATCTATCCTAAGTATATATCATAAACTGTATTATATTTATAATATAATTTAATTATAATATTATTATTATATATAATATATTTATTAATATTTATAAGTAGTTAATATAATAAGTAGTTAATAAGTGCAAGGAATGTAGAACTAAATAAAATAAGTGTACCTATTCATCTTTCTACACGAATATGTATGATAATTCGCTTTATTAATATATTTTAATATTCTTCTCCCATCCTTATTTCTTTCTATCTTTCTAATCTAATAAGGAGTTTATAAAGATTTTATTAGGAGTTTGCGACTCTAACTAATTCAATCCATCCAACAAATGGGGATTCATAGTAAAATAAAAAACGGGGGTTATCGATAGATATAGAAATAACTTCTATTCTCTATTTTATATTTATTTCTTTTTATTTTGATTTCGATATTTTTTTTTATTGTCTATATTAATACGTAAGAAGGCCAGATAATTTTTTTTTATTTTCCCTAATTCCTCGGAGGGAAAAATTCACTTTTTTATCCTGTTGATAGAAGGTTCGTGATTACTAATCATGAATAGAGGTAGGATAAAAAAATAGATCTGGAGGAAAAAAAAAGTAATTACCCGAAACTTCTAACTCTTATTACATTACAAGTAGAACTTATGTCATCAAAGAAAACACCATTCTTTTTAGTTTTTTTTTTTAATTACGATGAACTAAATACTTGTTCGCTACAAATAACTGAATTTAGTGCTATACTTTATTAATTTTTTGAATTTTGATTCAAGGGAAAGAAACCGTGGAGCTGAAATAACTCACTCAGAGCACCTTTTAAAAGATTACGTGGTACAATTGGGTCAAATAAGCCTTTATGGAATAAATACTCAGCCGCTTGTGAACCATCGGGTACTGCCTTATTCAATGTTTGTTCAATTACTCTTTTACCCGCAAATGCAACGTAGGCATTAGGTTCAGAAACAATGACATCTCCCAACATACCAAAACTGGCTGTTACTCCACCGGTTGTAGGAGATGTAAGGATTGATACATAGAATAATTTTTTATTTGATTGATAATTATATGAAGCGGAAGATATTTTAGCCATTTGCATCAAACTCAAACTTCCTTCTTGCATGCGCGCTCCTCCAGAAGCACACACAATAATGACAGGTAAAGATCGATTAGTAGCATACTCGATCAAACGGGTGATTTTCTCGCCTACTACGGATCCCATACTACCTCCCATGAACTTAAAATCCATAACTCCAATTGCTATGGGAATACTATTTAATTGACCTATGCCTGTTTGAACAGCTTCAGTTAAACCTGTCTTTCTTTGATAAGAATCGATACGATCTCTATAGGGTTCCCCCTCTGAATGAAATTCAATGGGGTCCATAGAGACCATATCTTCATCCATAGGATCCCAAGTCCCCGGATCAATCGAAAGTTCGATTCTATCTGAACTGCTCATTTTCAAATGATATCTACACTGTTCACAAATATTCATTTTTGACCTAAAAAATTTTTTATAATTTAATCCATAACAATTTTCGCATTGAACCCATAAATGTCTGTATTTTTTATTTCTACCAAAATCATTAGATCTTCTTCTTATATTGAAATCACTGCCATTTTTACTAGTTCTTATACCAGAACTCCCACTTTCACTACCAGTTACATTTTCAGTACAAATGAAACTATAAGTGTAACTGTCACTGTAATTGTCGGTACCACCCGAAATGGAACTATTAATA